ATTTGGACTAGAGTTGACAAACAAACAAAACCAGCAATATACTTTATTAGTATCGAATAGAAATCTAAATGGGGCGTGGCCAAGTGGTAAGGCAACGGGTTTTGGTCCCGCTATTCGGAGGTTCGAATCCTTCCGTCCCAGAACATATATATATTCTATGAGAATATAGATTGTTTTTTTAACAATGTTCTGTTTAAAATCGAAATGTTAGCTGGAATGTGATTGTTGTTTCTTATTTTTTTCTTCGATGAATCGTTTTTTTTTCCAAAACTGAATCGAGATGCGAAAGAATCCATATTCCCTATCTCGTATTCTCTACCTCCTAAATTAGCCTAATTCGATTCAATTTTATTTTTTGTGGATTTCTTGACTTTTCGACAAGAGGGGGTTTTTGGTACTAATTTAATTCACTAAGTCTCTTAATTCTTAATCAATGAGTTAGGCTAAAATATCAAAAAAAGGAGCAAAAACTTGACTTAATCTGGACTTGTTTGGCTTTGTGTCTAGACAGCTCGCATTTCGTAAAAATAAAAAAGACTAGGACACCCCCTTCTTTTCTTTTGATTTATGCTGCATCAGTCCCATAGAATGGGATAGATAGGAAGGAGTTAATCAGTAATGGGAAGGCGTTCATTTCAATATCTATAAACGGTGACAATTGCTCAGTCTATTTGATCGAATTGATAGATACGAAACCCTCCCCATTCTTTGGATTTTATCAATCAGATGAAAAAAAAAGAATAAGAATTAAAATCTTACCTTACATTAATCTTTTTTTATCCATCTCATAAAAAAAAAATTGGATTTGTTGTTTGGTGTATTTATCTATTTTAAATCATTGAAATCCTTGATGATTCAATTAAAAAAAAAAGACTTATCTTTTTTCCTAAGATGATCAAAAGTTATTTTTAACTATCAAAGTTTCTTCAAATAATGATGTCGAAAAGGGAACTTTAAAAATTTAGAAAGATAAATAGTTTTAATCATTCCTTAGAAGCTGAATCTTTGCTATTTGAAGAAGTATGAAATAGGTCAATCTCTCCTATTGAGTCACGTGAAGATGCAGAATCAAAAAGAACTCATTTATTCGTTTTTTTTATTATTATTTATATATATATTTATATATATAAAATATATATAAATTATTTATTATATATATTAATTAATATGTTATGTTAGACAAATTAATATTAACGACGGGGTCTTACTAAGACTTCTTCAGAAAAATATTTATCCACCTATATCTATAGTATATAGATATAGAAAATACTATAGATTATGGTGTTTATACATCAGCCCAACCAATGACTATTCATGATTCCATAATTGAATCAATTCCATACCGGTTCTTAGAGGAATGTTATGGTAAAACTTCGTTTGAAACGATGTGGTAGAAAGCAACGTGCGACTTGAAGGACACGATCCGTTGTGGATTTATACATCCACCATTTTATGTAGGAATGAAGGTGCTCTTGGCTCGACATCATTGGTAATGTAAATAGTCCATGATGGAGCTCGAGTAGAAAGTATTAATTTATTTCTCGGGGCAAGGGTCTAGGGTTAATGCCAATCAATAAAAAAATTGGAACAACTTCGTAAATATATCTTCGGTATGGAAATCGAAAGAATCCAATTCGAGCAAGTTTCCAATTCAAAAATTTCTTGGAATTGATCAAACTTTTTCGATCCAAAGTGTTTCACGCGGGAATCCACCGTCTGTAGGATTCTTTAATAGAAATCGCAAAAAGGGTATGTTGCTGCCATTTTGAAAGGATTAAAAAGCACCGAAGTAATGTCTAAACCCAATGATTTAAAATAAAACAAAGATAAAGGATCCCAGAACAAGGAAACACCTTTTAAATTGTCTTAATAACTGGATCAGACTGAAGAATCCAAATCGATTTTAAACGAGACAAACAAAAAAGGAGGAAAGACCGCTCAATAAATGAAATTGCCGAAAGATTTTTCTTTGAACTGTTTGAAAGTTATCCAACTTGAGTTATGAGAGTACGGATGGTTTCTTTTTCATTTTCAGAAAGAAAGAAGAAAAAAAAGACTTACATCTTTAATTGATTTGATCATTTTATGGACCGAGTTGTCATTTCTTAGATAGAATTCCATACAGAGACAAAACCTCGAATCAATCATTTTTCTCGAGCCGTACGAGGAGAAAGCTTCCTATACGTTTCTAGGGGGGGTGTTGTTCATCTACATCTATCCCAATGAGCCGTCTATCGAATCGTTGCAATTGATGTTCGATCCCGAAGAGAAGGAAAAGATCTTCGTAAAGTGGGTTTTTATGATCCGATAAAGAATCAAACTTATTTAAATGTTCCTGCTATTTTATATTTCCTTGAAAAAGGGGCTCAACCTACAGGAACTGTTCAGGATATTTTAAAGAAGGCGGAGGTTTTTAAGGAACTTCGTCCTAATCAACCTAAATTCAATTAAGGAACTAAATTAAGGAAATACAAAAAAGGGGGTAGTGATTTGTATATAA